GACAAATAATTGAGGCAAATCTAGCTCTTCGACGAGCTAGGACAAGAGTCGAGGCTGTCAATGCAATTTCATAACTAGTTGGTGCGTTCAAATAATCAAAAGAGGTTCTGTTTCTAAACCCTATTTTGATTGGATTCACTCGACATAATCCAATCAAGCAGAATCCAATTTAGATACAACGCAATTCAAAAATGAAATAAATAAAAAATCTATAAAAATAAGGGTGGGACAAAAAACTTATTAGATACCGTTGACTCCGGTATCTAATAAGTTCTACCTACTATTGGATTTGAACCAATGACTCCCGCCGTATGAAAGCGATACTCTAACCACTGAGTTAAGTAGGTCACTTATTATCCTAAAGAGAACCAAATGGAACCCATCCTATCGATGGATTATAAATATCATATTCCTTATAAGCAACAATAATCGAACCAATACCACTCAAAAATTTCGGATGTTGGATCATAGAATATTGATCTTGACAACAAATTATATACATGATAAAATATGCATCACAAGCACTAAGGGCTATAGCTCAGTTGGTAGAGCACCTCGTTTACACGCGCGCCAATGTTTTTCAGGGGAATCCACCATACAATCCAAAAAATGGATCTTATTGAGAAATCAATGTCTTACTCCATAATAACTTTAAGAGAAAAGAGAACAATAGCCTGACGAGAGGTTCGGTCCTATTTGAGTGCCCTTTGTAGGTACCAAACAGGCTCCGCCTTGAGATATTGATAAGGTAAATAGCAGTATATTCAATGCTAGGCATAATGAGTATAAGGCCCTCAAAAAATCTCTTTTCGTCCTATGAACTTGAAGGTGTATGAAGTTTCATATTGGATTTTTTAAGCCGAACGATAGAGACTTCATTTAACTTAAAATTCTAGGCCAAAGGCAGACCTACGTCAAAATAACTTCACCTTTGAAACACTTTGGTAGTGCTCTGAATTAGAATCCCAAATAATGAATCAGAGCACATGGAGCCATCTCCTTATCTTATTTTTCTGTCAAGAAAAAATATGGCAGATTGGCTGATATTTCTATCAGTTAATGAAAGAGCCCAATGCAAAAAAAAATGCATGTTGGGTCTTTGAAACAGTTCAGATCATTTTGATAATAATAAGTTTGATCTGTTTTACCGAGAAGGTCTACGGTTCGAGTCCGTATAGCCCTAGAGCCCTATAAAAAAAATGAATAAAATTCCAAATTTTCATTTGAAATAAAAAATTGTATAATTTTGATTTCTTCATTCTTGTTTGTTGCTTATAACTGACCGGTTGGTTCATCGAAACAAAATTTGTCCTAGAAACTCACTCACGGGAATCATTTAAAGCAGAACAGAAAACCGAAAAAACATATCATATTTCAAGGAATCGAATCGATCTTTTTCCAAACAAACCAACCCTTCGTCATTAATTGTCGAAGGGAAATTCCATATGCATTTTTCTGCCCACAATCAAGGGGTTAAGCTAGCGATACTCCTTTTCTTTGGTATACCTTACCAAGACCCGGCGAAGCACACCAAAACAAGGGGGGGTGGTCTTCTTTTTCTGTATTCAATCAAGAGAAAACCCCACCCCATCCAGATCTGATAAACGGAATATACCAACACTAAGATATTCGAAATCCCCAGATACCTACCCATTCTCTTACATTTGAATACTTGTTCTATTCTAAATTACTAAGAAAAAACTTTCGACTCTATTCCTAAAAAATCCAAATTACGAACTCGCATTTTTATAAAGAAAATTCAAATAATCAAAAGAATATCAAAAGAATAATAAATTCAAAAATTTTAAACACAAAATAAGAATTCTATTTGCTTTCTTTAGGCTTTAGGAAGAATCCTAGGCAAAAACAAGAAAATTTGTCTAAGTATAACATCTAGAGTTATACTAACTAAAGCAATTAAAGAAAATTGAACTAAAAAAATTAAGTAGACTGGAAATAGGATCCCGATCAAGTCAGTCGATAAATCTTGAAATGAGATATGCCCTGCAATAATCAAAGGAAACTAGATGGTTTGGTCAAAATAAATTGTTGTTTTGACTAACTAGTTATCAATGACTTTAGAACTTCAATTCGAATCAACCAATCCGATATACTTTCCACGTTCATAGGAGTGCGTCTATGTTTTTGCTTTACGAATATGATATTTTTTGGGCATTTCTAATAATATCAAGTTTTATTCCTATTTTGGCATTTTTAATTTCTGGGATTTTAGCCCCGATTAGGAAAGGGCCGGAGAAACTTTCTAGTTATGAATCGGGTATAGAACCAATGGGCAACGCTTGGTTACAATTTAGAATTCGTTATTATATGTTTGCTCTAGTTTTTGTTGTTTTTGATGTTGAAACGGTTTTTCTTTATCCATGGGCAATGAGTTTTGATGTATTGGGCGTATCTGTATTTATAGAAGCTTTAATTTTCGTGCTTATCTTAATTGTTGGTTTAGTTTATGCATGGCGGAAGGGAGCATTGGAATGGTCTT